ATAATTTATAATTTCATTTACCTATTTGGATATTTGTAAACAGAATTAAAAACCTATTCTATTTACAAATGTATTTTCCAAAATTTTTAATTTTCAATAATAATAATGAGACTTAATTAGAATTAAGCTATAATTTAAGACCAAGTTTTATGTTAATTTTTAAAAATCTCCAAAAAAAAGTTTCCATTAAACTAAAAAACTAAAGGAATAAGGGGAAGGAAGAAAGCGAATCGATGTGCTAATTCCCCATCCTCAAATTAGTCCTTCCCAAGGATTGTTGTCTCAATGAATAATTGTAGGAGTTAAATATTGATAGAATTAAAAAAACTACGAAAAAAAATTCAGAATTTGCTGATTTATAGGATTAAACAAAAGGATTCGCAAATAAAAGCGCTAATGCTACAACCAGACCATAAATTGTTAAAGCTTCCATAAAAGCCAAACTAAGCAATAAAGTACCTCGTATTTTTCCTTCTGCCTCAGGTTGTCTCGCAATACCTTCGACAGCTTGACCCGCAGCTGTACCTTGACCAACTCCAGGTCCAATAGAAGCAAGCCCGACAGCCAACCCAGCAGCAATAACCGAAGCAGCAGAAACCAGTGGATTCATGATAAGTTCCTCACACCAAAATAAAGAAATAGTTAATGATACAATCATCAAATTACTTAGGACTTAATTCTAATTAAGTCATCCCTAAGATTCATCCAGCCAAAATCACCAAAAACTTTAATTGAAATAATAGAATTATATTATTGAATCATAAGAATTACTTTGATATGGGATTTTGAAAAATTCATAATATATATACGACTTTTTATGCCATTTCTTTTTTGTGAACCATTCTTTGAATTCATCGTTCTTTTTTTATCATTTTTTTCAGTCAATTTACGGATAAAAAGGAAGAACTTCTAATCGAATCCTTATCTAAATCAAAATTCACAAAAGTAGTGGGACAGATTATATAGATCTTTAACTCATATATACCTAGTCAATATCAAATATCACATATACAAGTGTTTCTTACATAACGTAAACCAACTATTCTATAATTGAATTGGGCTAACCTAAAAACGAATATTGAAAAAAAAAAAGAGTTAATGATGACCCTCCATAGATTCACCTATATAAGCCGCAGCTAAAGTGGCAAAAATGAGAGCTTGAATCCCGCTTGTAAATAATCCAAGGAACATGACAGGTATAGGAACCACTAAAGGTACTAAAGAAACAAGAACAACAACTACTAATTCATCGGCTAATATATTTCCGAAAAGTCGAAAACTAAGTGATAGGGGTTTTGTAAAATCTTCTAAGATGTTAATGGGTAAAAGAATTGGAGTTGGTTGAATGTATTTACTGAAATACCCTAATCCTTTTTTGCTAAGACCCGCATAAAAATATGCTACGGATGTGAGTAAAGCTAAAGCAACCGTCGTATTTATATCATTCGTTGGTGCTGCTAACTCCCCTTGGGGTAGCTGGATAATTTTCCACGGTAAAAGGGCTCCTGACCAGTTAGAAACAAAAATAAATAAAAACAGAGTTCCAATAAACGGAACCCATGGACCATATTCTTCTCCAATCTGGGTTTGACTCACGTCTCGAATGAATTCAAGGACAAATTCAAAGAAATTTTGGCCGTCAGTTGGAATGGTTTGTGGATTGCGAACCGCTAGAACTGCGGAACCTAATAAGATAGCAATTACAACCCAAGAAGTAATAAGGACTTGCGCATGGACTTGGAACCCCCCTATTTGCCAATAGAAATGTTGGCCCACTTCTACACCAGATATCTCATATAACCCTTCTTTTATTAGTGTGTTGATGGAACATGATAAAACATTCATATTGCCCTCTGACAGAAATAAGAACTTTAAATTATTTTGATTCAAGACCCCCCTTTTTTTACTTATTTACTTGAATTTTATATTTGAGTTTTGGATACCAACTAAACTAATCACCCAAGATCCCAGTTTTTTCTCTCTTTTTCTTTATGTACGATTCAGGAGTAGTAACCAATTTTATAAATAGAAATACAGGGAGCCCCACCCCTCAAAAAATTTTATTTATTTATCTTATTATTAATCAAGAATTTTGTATATAGCTAGAACGACCCTCACAAATTGCGAATACTAATTTGTTAAGAATGAATCGAATTGAAGCTATAGCGTCATCGTTTGCTGGAATAGAAATATCCGCGAGATCGGGATTACAATTTGTATCGATTAAAGAAATGGTTGGAATTCCCAAAGTTATACATTCTCTAAGAGCCGTATATTCTTCTTGCTGATCGATGATGATTACAATATCAGGCAATCCCGTCATATATTTAATCCCGCCTAGATATGTTTCCAAGCGAGATAATTGTCTCTTCAACACAGCTGCATCCCTTTTCGGAAGACGGTTGAATCCCTCTGTCTTTTGTTCAGTTCTCAAGTCCCTAAACTTATGAAGTCTTTTTTCTGTAGTGGACCAATTTGTTAACATGCCGCCGAGCCACTTTTTATTAACATAATGACACCGAGCTCTTATTGCAGCCCGCGACACTAAATCAGCTGCTTTATTTTTTGTCCCAACAATTAAGAATTGTTTTCCCCTACTTGCTGCATCAAAAACTAAATCACAAGCTTCTGATAAAAAACGAGCAGTTCTCGTCAGATTTATAATATGAATACCTTTACGCTTTGCAGAAATATAAGGTGCCATTCTAGGATTCCATTTCCTAGTACCATGTCCAAAATGAACTCCTGCTCGCATCATCTCTTCCAAATCGATGTTCCAATATCTTTTTGTCATTTCTTTTCACACTTAAAAAGGGGGGGTACCCCAAAAGTAAAATAAAAATTTGTTCCGATGGAACCTTCGCTTGTATCGGGGATGGCCGTTTAGGCATGAACCGAGCCATTATTTTGTATTCATTATTATCTTTTTTAGTGTTAACAAATTAACAAAGTAAACGACTACAGCAAACAACAAAAAATGAAATTCAAAGTAGGAATCCGCCATTAGGAATTATTAAATCCTAGAAAAGGCAGATTTTGAAATAGAAGAGGCACAAAATTCCCTGTGGTAGAATAAAATATCTCTCATATCTTCCTCGAATAAAGATAAATTCTTTGTTTTTTTTTCCAAAAGAATGTTGGTATGTTGGCTTGAACAATGCACCAATCCTTTGTTGAATCCGGTCCCGGCGGGGATTACCCCCCCTAGAACAACATTTTCTTTCAGGCCCTTCAACCAATCAATACGACCCCGAAGAGCAGCTTTTGCTAAAACCCGAGCAGTTTCTTGAAAACTTGCTTCGGATATAAAACTTTGAGTATTCAAAGATGCTCGCGTTATTCCTAATAAAATGGCTCGATAACAGATTGCTTCTTCTAAAGCACGCCCCGTTCGTTCTGCTCGTAACAATCCAATAAGTTCTCCAGGTAAAAAAACATTAGACATTCCCTCTTCTGAAACCAAAACTTTTGATGTTATTTGACGTACAATAATTTCGACATGCCTATTATGAATCTGCACCCCCTGGGATCGATAAACCTTTTGAATCTTATTAACCAAAGAAATACGACTTTGCCCTATAGTTAGCTCGGCACCAATCAAGAATCCCCAAGGAATTCCAAGAATTCTCGTTATACACTTGTTCCAACCCTTAATCCGCTTTTTTAAGTTCAGCGATATTGAATCAATCGAGCGGACTTCTAACACCTGTTCGACTTTCGGAAGACCCTGTGTTATATCACCGGATCGCGATTTTTCATATATAAATGTAACTAATGTATCCCCTTCGTAAATAATTTCTCTGTAATGCCCATGAACTTTTGCTCCCGGAGTAGCTAAATAGGGCTTAGCGGATCTTATTACTACAGAATCCCTTTGAACAATTAAAACTTGACCTGATTTTAGGTGTGGTTCTTTTTTGGCTATACATACATTTTCACAAAAAAATTGTCCAAGACTTATTATTGTGGACGTTTCCTCACAATAATTATGATGATAATTTTGATGAAGAAAATACCAATTCAATTTGAATGGATTCAAAACAACGTTACTGTATGGATCTAGATGAAAAATTCTTCTGTTTTCATCGATTAAATAAGAGTTAATTGCTTGAAAAATATAGTTTAAGTTATCAAGTTGCAAATATTTAATTACAGAGATCTGATTATAAGTTAGGAAAGGCAAAAATGAATAAAAATTCGAAATTTGAACGGCTGTCCCTAAGGGGCCCAACGAATTTTTAATTGTAATTAGAGGATTTTTTTTTATTGATTGGTTTATCACATTGTGATATTTTACATGATTAAACGGACCGATTCTAAAACAATTAGAGGATGATAAAATTAACAAAGATTGGGATTCCTTATTTCTGAACATACGAATAGTTCCGTGATTTTGTCTAAGTGATTGTTGAAGAATGCCAGCCTTGGGAGAAGTCGAATAAAACGGATTAATGTGATCCGCAGAGATCCATCCCGAATCTGGCGGATTATTCCTTTTTCTTATATAAGAAATATGGGATTTAACTAAGCCAATTCTTATGAAATCTCGAATCAAACCCTTTGTACTTACTTCAACAAAGAAAGCGCGGACCTCCTCGAGGGAATCGTTTTTGTTGTCTTGGTCCCAATTCAAGACTAAACAAGTTCGAACCAATTGAATACTTCTGTCAGAAATTCCTCGAGTTGGTTTGCCATTTCCATAAAGGATATAGTTGAAAACTCGAAGTTTAATATTATCCTTTTCCCGAAAGAGATCTTGTGGGAAGAGTGTTGCCAAATTTATACTGTCCGCTATCTCATAGGTGGCTACGGGCCGCACCAAAACAAAAAACTTTTTCTTGGTTGGTGTGATCCGTTGGACATAAATCCAACTTTTCAATTTTTTTGATTCTTTAGAATTTGTTTTTCCCCTTCCTGGCGGTATCAAGATGCCACTGTGCCGGGATATCTTATCTGTCTTGTCCGGAAAATGGATATCCCCCGAAAATATTTTGAGTTCAATCCTTTTTTTTTTTCTCTCCACTCGGATCAACCCGCCGACTTGGCTTCTTATATTTAAAGTGATTCGTGTATCGACTCCAATGATACTGTAGTTCTTTACCATTATGGCAGAGGATTCGGGTAAAATATGCACTTCCTCAGGAATGAAAAAAAAGCGATCCACTTTCATTTCATATTTTGTCTTAAATTTTTGGACTCCTCGATACTCAATCATATCCTCTTTTTGGATGATTGAATCCGCCTTTAGAGTCCCATATTTAAGAATGCCGGAACTCTTTCTTCTGTATCTAGGATCATCAAAAAAGGCAAAAATACTATTTCTACGGAAAATACCATTTATGGGTATTTCAATCGAGATACCTGAATGCGGTATGAATTCTTTCTCGTGCTCTTGAATCGATTGGAATGGAATGAGAAATCTATTTCTTCGCCTTTTTGCTAATAAATCCGAGTTCTCATGAAAAATAGCAGAATATATGAAATTATAATGACTAGTACCTACGATTCCATTTAATTCGGAATAATCGGGAATCCCGTATTTTTTTTTTCCAGAAAAATCCGAACTGAAAAATTTTTGGCCCACTTGATCATTATTCACTGAGAGGTTAGAAATATATTTTCTTTCGACGGAAAGAAAGGGTATGTTCATTTGATCTTGATCTTTGTGGATCGAAAAAAGAATTAGACTAGATCCACATGAACCTCCTGATAATATCCATAAATGACTTGTTTTTGGTAAGAGATGGACATTACTATATGTAAATTCAGGTGCATGGGATACATCAGTACTCCAGTGCATTTCGCCCTCTGAGTCAGAATAAATATACTTTCTAACCCTCTCTTTAAAATGAAAAGTGTATGTTCCCTCGCGAATCTCAGCAATTACTTGTTCTGATTCCACATATTGATTATTTTGAACTAAAAGAAAACTTTTTGGTGGAATAGTCACGCTATGTATAATATCTTCGCTCTCAATAATTACAGACAAGTCTATATAACATAGAAAGGCAGGATGCCCGTGACGTGTACGTGTAGGATGAACCAAATCCTCATTGAATTTGATTTTTCCATTATAAGGGGCTCGTACATGTTCAGCTGTACCTCCTGTAAATACTCCGCCGGTATGAAAAGTTCTTAATGTTAGTTGAGTCCCCGGTTCGCCAATAGATTGACCCGCAATAATACCTACAGCTTCCCCCAATTCAACTAGGTCACCATGAGTGGGACTCCGACCATAACATAATCGACAGATCCAAGATGTGCTCCGACAAGTAAAGGGAGTTCGAATAGATATTGATTGTGTTCCAAAAGTTATGAATCGATTGACAAGTCCAATCCCAAGATCTTGATTTCGAAAGGCGACACATCGGGAACCGATATATATATCGTCTGCTAAGACACGACCGGTTAATGTTTGGATAAAAATTCGTTCTGACATCATCCGATTTTTATTTCGAGGACTAAGAGAAATCCCTCGGATAGTGCCACAATCTGTTCTACGTACAACAATATGTTGAACTACTTCAACAAGTCGACGCGTAAGATATCCAGCATCTGATGTGCGTACCGCAGTATCTACAACTCCTTTACGGGCTCCATAGCACGAAATAATATATTCTGTTAAAGACAGTCCTTCGCGTAAATTGCTTTGAATAGGTAAATCAATCATTTGCCCTTGAGGATCTGACATTAATCCTCTCATACCTACTAATTGATGTACTTGAGATGCATTTCCCCTAGCTCCCGAAAAAGACATCATATGGACTGGATTGAAAGGGTCCGTCATCCTAAAATTAGGATTCATTTCTTGTCGCAAATATTCACTTGTAGCATACCATATCTCAATAGATTGGCGTAATTTTTCTACCGCATGTACATTCCCATAATGATGGTGTTTTTCCAAAATCAAACTTTGTTGTTCAGCATCTTGGACAAGCCAGCCCTTAGAAGGTATCGTTAAAAGATCATCAATTCCTAATGAAATGGATGTAGCAGTGGCTTGCTGGAAACCCAGAGTCTTTACTTGATCTAGGATATGTGATGTATATGCCATCCCGAAGTGATCTATTAATCGGCTAATAAGTCGTTTAATCGCAGTTCCATCTATCACTTTATTGTGAAATACCAGATTGGCCCGTTCCGCCATAAGTACCTCCATATTCTGCTGAATGGGATTCGACAATGAGTTTGAGTCAATGATTACAAAACTTCCTTTTCTCGATCTTGATTTGCGTAGAATTTTAGGTCAGGAACTATGGTCCGAGTTGAATCGGAGAGGTCCGAATTTACACGGGTGTCCTAGAATTACTTTTTTTAATACCATATTATTAGGTATCATATGAACAGGCTTGAGAAAAACCTTGTACAGCTTCCTCGATTTCTCGATAAAAAGAAATATGACCAACTGTAGTTCGAATATATATACAAAAAGTTTCTTTTTTTATACTTCTTACTATTAGATAGTGTGCATAAATCTCATGATAGTTACCAAAAGATTCA